GGGGTCCGATATAAGTACCAGCACGAATGGTAGCACTATAATAGAAAGTTCCAATGATCTGGATGTAACTCAAAAATACAGACATTTGTGGGTTCAATGTGAAAATTGTTATGGATTAAATTATAAGAAAATTTTAAAATCAAAAATGAATCTTTGTGAACAATGTGGATATCATTTGAAAATGAGTAGTTCCGATAGAATCGAACTTTCGATCGATCCGGATACTTGGGATGCTATGGATGAAGACATGGTTTCTTTGGATCCCATTGAATTTCATTCGGAAGAGGAGCCTTATAAAGATCGTATCGATTCTTATCAACGAAAGACAGGATTAACTGAAGCCGTTCAAACAGGTATAGGCCAATTAAACGGTATTCCCATAGCACTTGGGGTTATGGATTTTCAGTTTATGGGGGGTAGTATGGGATCCGTGGTTGGGGAGAAAATAACCCGTTTGATTGAGTACGCTACTAACAAATTTCTCCCTCTTATTATAGTATGTGCTTCCGGGGGGGCGCGTATGCAAGAGGGAAGTTTGAGTTTAATGCAAATGGCTAAAATATCTTCTGCTTTATATGATTATCAATCAAATAAAAAATTATTCTATGTACCAATTCTTACATCTCCTACTACCGGGGGGGTAACTGCGAGTTTTGGTATGTTGGGAGATATCATTATTGCCGAACCCAATGCCTATATTGCATTTGCGGGTAAAAGAGTAATTGAACAAACATTGAATAAAACAGTACCTGAAGGTTCACAGGCGGCTGAATATTTATTTCAGAAGGGCTTATTCGATCTAATCGTACCACGTAATCCTTTAAAAAGCGTTCTGAGTGAGTTATTTCAGCTCCACGCTTTCTTTCCTTTGAATCAAAATTCAATAGAGCATTAAGTTCCTTTTTTATTTGTAGCAAACAAGTAGTTAGTTTATCAGAATCCAAGTAAAACGAATATGAATGGGGTTTCTTTGTTGACATAAGATCTAAATTGTAAAAAGAAATCAAAAGTTGTGGATAACTCCTTTATATATATATTCTTGATTACTAATTCAGTTAAGAGGCCTCTATCAACAAGAAAAATAGTGAATTCGTATTTTCGTTAAATTCTAGGAAAATAAAAAATTTTTGTTCTACGTCTTACGTATATATATATAATCCAAATATAATATAGAATATAGAAACTATAGATATGATATATGCTTTTGTACCTTCTATACTCACTTAGATATATACTTAGATACTAATCTTTATAATATTAATATTTAATAAATAATAATAACAGGTACAAATAGTAAATTGAGGTATCCTTTTTATGACAACTTTCGACTTTCCCTCTGTTTTGGTGCCTTTAGTAGGCTTAGTATTTCCGGCAATGGCAATGGCTTCTTTATTTCTTCATGTTCAAAAAAATAAGACTGTTTAGATCTGATGGGCCCAACTCTGATCCAGTTTTTTTTTTCAAAACTAAGACTTGTATCATAACGCAGATACCTATTTAGTGTAAGAAAAGAAGGTATAACATGCGGCGCTTCCGTCGAAAAGGGGCTCTTTGGCCTGTAGAAAGATGATATGGGGGTAAAGGAATTCTATCTATTTGAAAAAATTTCAGGATCGCCGGATGTCTGAACTGTAAAATCGGTACATCTATATGTAGATTGATGGGATCATACGAAGGGTATGTTTTTTTTTATTTTAGATCTAACCAGTTTGATAAATTACTCTTAAAGGTTCACATCAAACTAGTACTAGTTGATGAGAGTTACTTCGGAAACAAAAAGAGTAAAGTCTAGGGTATTCTCTCAATTCCAATAAAACGAAACCAGATCAAGTATGAGTTGTCGATCAGAACATATATGGATACAACCTATAACGGGGTCGCGAAAAACAAGTAATTTCTGCTGGGCTATTATCCTTTTTTTAGGTTCATTAGGATTCTTATTGGTTGGAACTTCCAGTTATCTTGGGAGAAACTTGATATCTTTATTTCCGTCTCAGCAAATTCTTTTTTTTCCACAAGGGATTGTGATGTCTTTCTATGGGATCGCGGGTCTCTTTATTAGCTTATATTTGTGGTGCACAATTTCGTGGAATGTAGGGGGTGGTTATGATCGATTCGATAGAAAAGAAGGAATGGTGTGTATTTTTCGTTGGGGATTCCCTGGAAAAAATCGTCGCATCTTACTCCGATTCCTTATAAAGGATATTCAGTCCGTCAGAATAGAAGTTAAAGAGGGTATTTATGCTCGCCGTGCCCTTTATATGGATATCAGAGGCCAGGGGGCCATTCCCTTGACTCGTACTGATGAGAATGTTACTCCACGGGAAATCGAACAAAAAGCTGCCGAATTGGCCTATTTCTTGCGTGTACCGATTGAAGTATTTTGAGAAATGAGCTGAGAGAGTGAATGCTTTCTCAGCAGGAAGGAAAAACCAAAGAATACCCCTTTTCTAGACCATAACTTAACTGAAGTTTCTTCATAACGCTCATTCTAGTCAAAGAAGACGTATACGTAACGTAACAACCACAAAACAAAACCATTTTTGTGGTCTTTTATGTGTATGGAAATCTACACAACTTAATTCAATAACAAAAAAAATTAAGTAACAAATCGAAAAAATAGATTCATCCTTTCTATTTTCTATCAAAGCAGTTCGAAATACATAAATTTTTTTATTCCGGACTCTGAGTAGTCAGTGAAAATTTGTAAAAATAGAAGATACTTTGATATAATGATATAAAAGAATATTCATTACCTAAAGAAAGCGGTTTTTTCAAGCAGTCATTGATTCGTCGAAAAGGGGGATACTTGCTTCGAATTTGACCAATTACTATATCTGGAAACAATATAATATTTTTTTGTTAATTCTTTGAATTCGAAGTGGATTCTTCATCTATTTCTGTATTCTTTCTACATTCAAAGACTAACTCCGAAATCACAAATAAAAAACAAAACAGTGAATAGATTCATAAGTTCGATACTTTGTAATAGAACTCATGCATGAGAGAAATATTGGATGGCGTAGAGTCAACTAATGAGGTCGGTTCATTAAAAATTCATAGACGAAATTAAAAAATGTCAAAAAAGAAAGCATTCAACCCTCTTTTATATCTTGCATCTATAGTATTTTTGCCCTGGTGGATTTCTCTCTCATTTAATAAAAGTCTGGAATCTTGGGTTACTTATTGGTGGAATACTGGGCAATCTGAAATTTTTTTGAATGATATTCAAGAAAAAAATATTCTAGAAAAATTCATAGAATTGGAGGAAATCTTTCTTTTGGAGGAAATGATCAAGGAATACTCGGAGACACATCTACAAAACCTTCGTATAGGAATCCACAAAGAAACGCTCCAATTAATCAAGATACACAATGAGGATCATATCCATACGATTTTGCACTTCTTGACAAATATAATATGTTTCGTTATTCTAAGTGGTTATTCAATTTTGGGTAATAAAGAACTTGTTATTCTTAACTCTTGGGCTCAGGAATTCCTATATAACTTAAGTGACACAATAAAGGCTTTTTCGATTCTTTTATTAACAGATTTATGTATCGGATTCCATTCGCCCCATGGTTGGGAACTAATGATTGGCTTTGTCTACAAAGATTTTGGATTTGCTCATAATGATCAAATTATATCTGGTCTTGTTTCTACTTTTCCAGTCATTCTAGATACTCTATTTAAATTTTGGATTTTTCGTTATTTAAATCGTGTTTCTCCGTCACTTGTAGTGATTTATCATTCAATGAATGATTAAAAAAGGATCTACTGATATTAATCCAATTCAATTCTAACGTTTCTTACTTTGTAGTTGTACAGAAGCAAAGCATGTAAAATCATACTTACTCTTTATTTTTCTACCCATCCCAAAGATTTATTCTATTCTATATATTAATATTATAATTTATTTATTCCAGTAAAATTATTCCAGTAAATAGCAGAATTGCGGATAGGGAACTAGGTTAGCGACCTACCAAATTTATTGTAGACATTTTTGGGCTCAATGGTTGGACCATGCAAACTAGAAAGACTTTTTCTTGGATAAAGGAACAAATTACTCGATCCATTTCCGTATCGCTCATGATATATATCATAACTCGGCCATCCATTTCAAGTGCATATCCCATTTTTGCACAGCAGGGTTATGAAAATCCGCGAGAAGCGACTGGTCGTATTGTATGTGCCAATTGCCATTTAGCTAATAAGCCCGTGGATATTGAAGTTCCACAAACGGTACTTCCAGATACTGTATTTGAAGCAGTTGTTCGAATCCCTTATGATATGCAATTAAAACAAGTTCTTGCTAATGGTAAAAAGGGTGCTTTGAATGTAGGGGCTGTTCTTATTTTACCAGAGGGTTTTGAATTAGCTCCTGCTGATCGGATTTCTCCCGAGATAAAAGAAAAGATAGGCAATCTGTCTTTTCAGAGCTATCGACCCAATAAAAAAAATATTCTTGTGATAGGCCCCGTTCCTGGTCAGAAATATAGTGAAATAACCTTTCCTATCCTTTCCCCGGACCCCGCTACTACAAAAGAGGTTCACTTCTTAAAATATCCTATATATGTAGGCGGAAACAGGGGAAGGGGTCAGATTTATCCCGACGGGAGCAAAAGTAACAATACAGTTTATAATGCTACATCAGCAGGTATATTAGGTAAAATAATACGAAAAGAAAAAGGGGGTTACGAAATAACCATAGCGGATGCATCGGATGGACGTCAAGTGGTTGATATTATACCTCCAGGGCCAGAACTTCTTGTTTCAGAAGGCGAATCTATCAAATTGGATCAACCGTTGACGAGTAATCCTAATGTGGGCGGATTTGGTCAGGGAGATGCAGAAATAGTACTTCAAGATCCCTTACGTGTCCAAGGCCTTTTGTTCTTCTTGGCATCTGTTATTTTGGCACAAATCTTTTTGGTTCTTAAAAAGAAACAGTTCGAGAAGGTTCAATTGTCAGAAATGAATTTCTAGACTCGCGGATTTAT